TTCCGTTTTTACCTCTATTTTATCAGAGTCTTTATAGTCAAACCAGTTTCCATAAAGCGGCAAAACAAAGAATTTTATTGGTAAGATCCAAGGATTCCTCTTATATGCAGAATAAAAGTCGCTTAAATTTGAAAAGAACCAAAATTTGGAATTATTATTCCTTTTTACATTCAGTCCCGTCCAAATGAAATACTTTCTATCCAGATTTTTTTCCATATCTAGAATATCATCTTCTTCTATATAATTTTCGAGAGAGATTTTGTAATTATAAGAAATCCCTTCGTTTTTGTTTCCTTGCGGTGATCCATATCCATCAATATAGGATTTTTTCTTATCCACAAAATGAAGATATTCATAGCAGAAAAGATCATATCTATATTGTTTTTTCATTTTGTTTTTCATTTCTAATAAATCTGCGTATCGTTTTTTCTTTTTGTTTTTCATTTCTAATAAATCTGCGTATCGTTTTTTCATTTCGTTTTCGAAAAAGTCCGCTTCTTCTTCTCGAAAGTCCGCTTCTTCTTCTCGTTCAATTTGCAAGCGCTGTTCCAATAGTACTTGTTCACTTCCAAAGTCAAATTCCATTTTCTGTAGTTGTTCTCGTATTTTTATGTCCCTTTCTATTCTTTCTCTTTCTAACAAGTCCCTCTTTGCTTGTCGTCTTCTTTTTTTTATTTCTAAAAACTCTCTTTCTTCTCGTCTTTTTTTGTTGTTTTCGACCCAGCCCCCATTTTTTGCAATTTCGAGTTCTTGTTGTTGTTTTCTCATTTTTTTGTTAAATAAAGACTCCGAGAATGCTTCTTCGTCCTGAATTGCAAATTCCGCTTGTTCTTTTCGTAAGGTTTCTAATAATTTCTCTTCTTCTTCTAGAAATTCCGCTTCTTTTTCTCGCCTGTACGCTTCTTCTTTTCGCAAGAACGCTTCTTCTTCTCGTTTTTTCATTTTTATTTTCCTTTTCTTTTTCATTTTCTTTATTTTCTTTTTCGTATCTTTTCTGATTTCTAATAAACAGTCTAACTCGTGGTCTAGCTCTATATTTTCCCTTCGCCTTGCTCTATATTGTCTTTTCCACCAGACCTCTTCGATATCCGGCGGTTCTTGTTCTCGTTCAATTTGCAAGTCTTGTTCCGCTTGTTCTTCTTCATTATTTTCATCTTCGTCATCTTCAAAATTGATGTTATATTTTTCAACGTCATCAGCAAACTCTTTTCGAAGAAAAGGGTACTTGTTACCTTCTTTATAAATTTCATTTTTCAAACTATTATAATTCTCTTCACGGTAACGCTGCTCTATAACATCAAGGACTTTATTCCTCCAGTCTTTTGATGCTAATCCCCACCATTTTTTCCTAGGGAAATATTCAGGATGACGATTTAAACACTCTACCCATGGAATACAGCTAAGTTCATTATATTTTATTTTATTTAATTTGTTATATATTATTCTCTTCAATGTCTTATGTACTACAGTCTTACCTCTTAATTTAAAACCTTTTACTTTTGTATCTTTAATGCTATCTATTCCTCGTATTCCTTGTATTCCTAGTATTCCTTGTATTATATCAAAATCATCACCAAAATCATCACCAAAATCATCCTTTATTTCATTCTTAAAAACAACAGATCTTCTACAAGATTTCAAAGTAGCTCTTAACTTAATGTTATAGCTTTTTGCTAGTTTAAAGCATACATACGGTTGTGACAAAGAAGATACATCCGAAGAATTATCTGAATTCATATTGTCAAATTTCTCTATAATAGACAGTAGACTTTGATTTTCCCTTCTTTCTTCCATTTTTTTGTAGTAAATGGATTTTATTACATTTAGTATTTTGTCTATTGATTCACGAAAACGTTGTCGATGGATCCTAGCAAGACTACGGATACATAAAAGGCTATCTGTGTATACCCCTTCTATGAAAATTTTGAAAAAAGAATAGGATTTACGTATTAATCGAACAAATATTCTTTGTAAGATTTGCAAAATATTTTTTTGTAATTCTAATCTTTTAGCATCATAAGTAGTTTTGTTCGAATTCAAATTGATCTCTGAAGTTAGAATCCCCTCTTTTTTTTCTTCTGTCATTGTTTCGATTTCTTTTATCATTGTCTTTGTTTTAACATTAACATCTTTTATCCTTTTTTCTGTGAATGAAGAAATAGATTCCATTTGAACGGGTGATTCCTCAATCTTTGAATTATTCTTACTCATTGTTGAAGTTTTTTTGCTTTCACTCAGTTCATCTATTGTTTCATCCATTGTTTCATCCAATGTTTCATCTAGGATTTTGAACATAAATAGAATCCTTTTGATTTTCATGTTCCAGTTTTCTATTTTTTTTAACATAGTTCGAAACTCTTTTTTTCTTTCATTTAAAACTTTTAGAACTCGAAAAAAACGCTTTTTAAAATCTTTTCTTAATTTTTTGCTTATTGTTCTTAAAATGGGAGCCAAAAATGAAAGTGGGTTTGTTGGTAAACCCTCATCAAGGTACGATTCTACTAGTGTTCCATAACCTGTCAAAAACCATAAGTTTTTGTTTTCAGTATCTTTTTTTTTATATATATATTTCTGTGGATCTTTTTTTTTTTTTTCAATAGATTGTACCTTAGATTTGTGCCAAGGTTTCAGAACAAAAGGGCATAAGATCCTTATCTGAATACCCTCGTGGAACCAATTTGTTGGCAATTCTTTGTCGGATACTGGAATCCCCTGATAGGTGCATTTAATATGAACTTCCCTTCTCCAATCCCTCAAATCTTCTGCAAATTCGTGATCTTGCAATAATACGATACGAATGATATTTTTACTTATTATCAATGAAGGTAATATAATATATTTTCTAATAAAAGATTGGGTTAGTAATACAAAACTTCTAATTATTAGACCATATAGAATACTTTCCCAGTCTTCTTCTATTTTTTTAAGTCTTATTTCATCATCGTCTTTGTCCTCCTCTTCGTATTTATGTACCATCCTTTTCTGAAACTCCATAAATTGTGAATTGTCAGTACCAGGTTTCCCGAACATTTGTTTCCAATATTGGGATAGATCATCGAAAAGATCACCAAGTGGGTTATGGTCTATTACCTCCAAAAAAGTGGGGGAATGGACATTTCCATCTGCTTGATAAATTTTCGTAGTCGCTGTTTTACGCCTTAGAGCACGCATAGATCCCTTAATTAGATCTCGGTCATAATCTGCTTGCCGTGAAAAATTGAGTAGATAATATTCGTGATACTGTTCCTCTTCACTAAGATTATCATTGTCATTTCTAGGACCAAGATTAAAATCCATGGAATCTCGACTCCCATCGAAAATGTTTATACGTTCGCCTCTGTGGTTACGAATCTGAGGCTCTTTTACTAGTCTTTCCGTCAGTTGCTCCACTTCGTCGATTAATTTGTATGACCATCGAGGAACTTCTTTACTGATTTCGTTTATTCCACTCCATTCCTTTCTATTCAAAAAGGTTTGGGTGTTCCGATCAGTTCTAATTGCCTCCAATAAGAATTTTTTGTATCTTTCTTTTTCTTCGCAATATATATCTATTGTTTCCTGTGGTGAATCTAAAAAAGTTCTGTTCAAACCACAAAGTTTTATGCGTTTTGTCGAAAATCTACTCATTAAGTTAATAAAAAACACAATTTCATTGAATATAGATTTATCATCTAGATTCAATATTTTGCTATCCATTGGATCTCTATCTCTTTCGTCTTTAAATTCTGGATCATTACTAGTAATAGGAAGAATGAGAGCATGAATCTTATTTATAAATAACTGGTTTCTAGTTCTTGTGTCAGGTTCATTTTCAATTGATGGTGAATTCAAAAAGCTTTGTCCACGAAAAGGTCCATTCAAGACAGGATCATATATTTTATTTAAATATAAATGTTTTGTTTTGCTCCTATCAGCATACAACAATTTCAATCGCCTCTTCACTATATCCCAAGGAATCGACAACAATCTACCTCGGTTTTCCAATACATCCACAGGACTCAATTTCTTATATTTCTTATCTATAACTTTTGCCCTTTTAAAAAATTCATTGCTTAGTTTATTTATTTTTTCTTTATTAGTGCAGCTCCAATCATGAAACAATTCATTCTCATTATAGGAGATTTTATCTCTTGTGAATGTATCCATTTTGTTTTCCATGATTTTCAGAAAACTAGATAAATCAGGTGGATACGTGAAAGATATCCGTTCTTTTCCATCGCTTTCACCTATATGAAAAAAAAATTGTGAATTTTCATCTCGTACGACTCTTTCAAAGTGATCGTTTTTTATATATCGCAATGGCCTATTCCATCTTCGATAATCGAAAAGAGTAGTTACAAGAGGTTTGTCCAATGCGAAGATATTATTCTCTTCCTCAATGTTGATGTCGTCCAAAGTCTTATCTTTTTTCGGAAAAAGATAAGAAAAAAGATTTGCTTCGTCTTCGTCTTCGATGGAGCCGTTTTGTTCTTCTTTAGTTTCTTCCGTTTCCGAATCTATTTCAACATTGATTTCCTCCTTTTGGTATTCTAATTCTAAGATTTCATCAGTGAAAAAATATGGAAGCGGTGTTCTGCCTAAATAGTGACCAAGGAGAACAACTGAAAAAAGAACAAATATTTCACCCATATAATTTCGCAATTGTAACAGAATGTACTTATCAAATCGCATAGTTAAGTGAGATTTGATCGCATTTTTTTGCTTTGACCAAACTAATAATATCAATCCAATACTTTTCATCAAAAAGATATGACCAATTAACCAACCAATAAAACTACTTGTTAAGAATACAAGTGGATTATTGGATCGAAATAGATAAATGTTCATTAATCTTAGTAAGATTGAACTTGGGAAAAGAAAGGGGTTCGATAACTGAAAAAAAAGATTATTTAAGAATACCTTGCAAATATGAAATTGACGTATTGAATTTGGATTCTTGTATCCGGAATGCAACTTGTCGTATCCATAATAGTAATAATCCGCCGAATAATACTGTTTATCATTTTTGTATATGAAATTAAAATAAAGATAGGGTAGAGTTAGGGCCGTTATTGTATGAGGTCTACTCAAAGCCAAATGGAAAGGCGCATAATAGATCGATATGAACATCATAAGCTGTCCCGTAATAAACCCCGTTGTTGCTGCTATTTCCGTCTCCGTGCCTTTGTGCATAACCCGGGCTCGAATAAGGAAGATATAAGATGGCCCTACAGAGAATGTGGTCAGAAATCCAAAATACATTCCAGCCACTATGGCTGAATTTAGTACAGATGTAAACATATATTCTTATCTCCTAAGATTGTTTTATTTTGTTAAATGGGTTGGGGAACTTGTGAGGGATATAAACAATTTCGTTCTGAAATCGTTGTGGATAGTCTAAAGATAGTAATCTTTTAGCAATCCATAATAATAGTCAATGGTGAGTCATACGATATTCATATATGATATATCGTCTTTTATATATATTTCTATATATAAACTGATATAGCATATCTCTATATTTTTAGATATATATTCCTATAATATCATGAATATATTGAATGAATAGTCATAAATCATGAAAAACATGACTTTCTGTAGTATAGTAATCTTTTAGTAATCCATAATAATAGTCAATGGTGAGTCATACGATATTCATATATGATATATCGTCTTTTATATATATTTCTATATATAAACTAATCTATCATATCTCTATATTTTTAGATATATATTTCTATAATATCATGAATATATTGAATGAATAGTCATAAATCATGAAAAAAATCATGAAAAACATGACTTTCTTTCTGTTTTGAAGATAGTAAATGGTGAGTGATATGATATTCATATATGGTCTTTTATATATATTTCTATATATAAACTAATCTATCATATCTATATTCTATAACTCGAACAATTTTATTCTATAACTCGAACAATTTTGTATAACTCGAACAATTTTCCAATATCTGCCTTAATATAAACTAATCTATCATATCTCTATTCTATAACTCGAACAATTTTCCAATATCTGCCTTAATATAAACTAATCTATCATATCTATGTATATACCACCTTATTTTATGTAAACCACACCAGCCTCTTATCCATTCGCATTGTATATCTCTATATTTTTAGATATATATATTTCTATAATATCATGAATATATTGAATGAATAGTCATAAATCATGAAAAACATGACTTTCTTTCTGTTTTGAAGATAGTAAATGGTGAGTGATATGATATTCATATATGATATATGGTCTTTTATATATGTTATATTATATTAGTATATTCTTCATTTTCTTATTTTTTCTTTTAGTCTTTTCTATATATAATATATAGAATATAATATATAGAATATAATATATAGAATATATTATATGATATTCTATATAGAAAATGGTGAGTGATATGATATTCATGTAGTATATATATAAATTATAATTCAATTTAAATAAAAAAAATAAATGCGCACGCGCATTGTGGGATTGATACGAATTCAATGATGTATACATTAGATAGAAATAAATAGAAAAATGAATCAAAAAAAGGGTCTTATTTTGATTTGAAATAGACAAGACAATAGAATTTTTTATTTATTGAATTAATAAATATAGTATTTCTTTTTGTATCTATTTGAATTACATTCCTTAATAATATAATAATATAATTGATTTGAAAAAAAAAAATAAATTAAGAATTGTTAAGTAAATGAAGATAATTTGAAAATTAAAAATGAGTGTCATTACTATTACTGATCAATAAAAATATCTACCAAAAACGAGGGGGAGAGAAAAGCTTTCATTGTATGATAAAAAATTCATTTATACCTGTTATTTCACATTCAAAAAAAAAAAAAGAAGAAGAAAACCCCGGATCAGTTGAATTTCAAGTATTGAATTTCCATAATAAGGTACTAAGACTTACTTCACATTTGGGATTACACCCAAAAGACTTTTTATCTCAAAGGGGTTTACATATAATTCTAGGAAAACGGCAACGACTACTGTCTTATTTGTCAACGAAAAATAAAATACGTTATAAAAAATTAATAAATCAGTTGGGTATTCGGGATTCACAAATTCGTTAATTTCAAGAATCATTTTCAATTATTCGATTTATTAGATCCTGAATTTTGATGAACTTTTTTTTTTAACGATTCATGGAAGAATGAATCGAGGAAAAACCTATGAATGTGCCAGCTACAAGAAAAGACCTCATGATAGTCAATATGGGGCCTCAACATCCATCAATGCATGGTGTTCTTCGACTTATTGTTACTCTGGATGGTGAAGATGTTATTGATTGTGAACCAATATTGGGTTATTTACACAGAGGTATGGAAAAAATTGCGGAAAATCGAACAATTATCCAATATCTGCCTTATGTAACACGTTGGGATTATTTAGCGACTATGTTCACAGAAGCAATAACCGTAAATGGACCGGAACAATTGGGAAATATTCAAGTACCTAAAAGAGCCAGCTATATACGAGTAATTATGTTGGAATTAAGTCGTATAGCTTCTCATCTACTATGGCTGGGACCTTTTATGGCAGATATTGGTGCACAAACCCCCTTTTTCTATATTTTTAGAGAAAGAGAATTAATATACGATCTATTTGAAGCTGCGACAGGTATGAGAATGATGCATAATTATTTTCGTATTGGAGGAGTAGCGGCTGATCTACCTTATGGTTGGATAGATAAATGTTTTGATTTCTGCAATTATTTTTTAACAAGGGTTATTGAATATCAAAAACTGATTACGCGAAATCCAATTTTTTTAGAACGAGTTGAAGGCGTAGGTGTTGTTGGTAGAGAGGAAGTTATAAATTGGGGGTTATCAGGACCGATGCTTCGGGCTTCCGGAATACAATGGGATCTACGTAAAGTCGATAATTATGAGTGTTACGAGGAATTTGATTGGGAAGTTCAATGGCAAAAAGAAGGAGATTCATTAGCTCGTTATTTAGTTCGAATTGGTGAAATGATGGAATCTATTAAAATTATTCAACAGGCTTTGGAAGGAATTCCAGGTGGTCCATATGAAAATTTAGAAATTCGCTCCTTTGATAGAGAAAAGGAGCCAGAATGGAATGATTTTGAATATCGATTCATTGGTAAAAAATCGTCTCCGACTTTTGAATTGCCGAAACAAGAACTTTATGTGAGAGTTGAGGCCCCCAAAGGGGAATTAGGAATTTTTCTAATAGGAGATCAGAATGGTTTTCCTTGGAGATGGAAAATTCGTCCACCTGGTTTTATCAATTTGCAAATTCTTCCTCAATTAGTTAAAAGAATGAAATTGGCTGATATTATGACAATACTAGGTAGCATAGATATCATTATGGGAGAAGTTGATCGTTGAAATGATAATTGATACAACGGAAGTCCAAGATATAAATTCTTTTTCCGGATTGGAATCTTTCAAAGAGGTCTATGGAATTCTATGGATACTTGGACCTATTTTGATTCTTGTATTGGGAATCACAATAAGTGTACTAGCAATTGTATGGTTAGAAAGAGAGATATCTGCAGGGATACAACAGCGTATTGGACCCGAATACGCTGGTCCTTTTGGAATTCTTCAAGCTCTAGCAGACGGAACAAAACTACTATTCAAAGAGAATCTTATTCCATCTAGGGGAGATATTCGTTTATTCAGTATCGGACCATCCATATCAGTGATATCAATTCTAATAAGTTATTTAGTAATTCCCTTTGGCTATCACTTTGTTTTATCTGATTTCAATATCGGTGTTTTTTTATGGATTGCTATTTCGAGTATTGCTCCCATTGGACTTCTTATGTCAGGATATGGGTCAAATAATAAATATTCCTTTTTGGGTGGTCTACGAGCTGCTGCTCAATCGATTAGTTATGAAATACCATTAACTCTATGTGTCTTATCAATATCTCTACGTGCGATTCGTTGAAACCAAAAAAGCTATTTGATGCTATTGCTATGCTCCTCTCTTTAATAGTACTATATAGGAAAGAAGTCGAATAAATTAAATAGAAACCTTCATTATCTTAAATTTGATTTTTCACAATTCGGATTGAAGAACTCAATTAGATAGTTATATGAGTGAAATAAAACAGCTTATATTGAATAAAATTTCAGAATACTCTATTACTTAATAGTTAACAGATGGTATGATGATTTTAAATGGCAGTAAAAAGATTGAGTCTCATTTTCTATGTATAAGAATGAAGTCAAATAAAATAAATTATAAAGAGAAGAGGCATTTAACCCAAGATTGGATAATCTTTTTCATCCTGTTTTGAAGCGGGTTCCAAAGACCAACCTTATTGAGTTTTAGTTATCATTTGTATGAATTATCATTTGTCTGATCATAGATGTATTAAATTAAAATAAAATTAATAAGGGGTTAATAAAAAAAAGGAGTGGATGGTTAGAAACACCAAGATACACAAAGGATTAGTAACACAGATTTTGTAAATTATCCAAAAGACAATTTACGCATAATAGAAAAAGAATACTAATTGGGGCTTTCAGTTGGTAGAAAAAATCAAGCAGTACTCCCCATAACTCCGATCCAGAGTATGCTTCCATCCACTGATGAAATAAATTACTATCCGGAACGAAAAAATCCTTTAAAATTTTTTAAGTCCCTTTTTCATAGCACAAAAAAGAAGAATAGGAACGAAAAAAGAAGAAGAAATCATAAACGAAAAGCAGATCTCTTTTTTGTTTATGATTTCTTATATCCATATTCATGGAGATCAAATTCACATGATAATTAAGAAACGAATGTGTAATTCTTTTTGATAATTCAAAATGCGGAGGGTTATGGAGAATTCTAAAAGAGTATTTTATTGAAGAATTCAGTTATTACTCAACAAATTCAAATTTCGATTTTTAAGGGATGAGATCAATTCAGAAGTGCCTTATTGTATTGTATCTGTTATTAAAATGGATTTATCTTTCTTATTGAGTTATTTCTAGAACAGACAGAATTGAATTGGTCTAATTCAGAACCGTTCGATAGATTTAAATTATCTTATGGATATATCACGAGATAAAGAATCGTCCCGGTCCTTAGATTTACTTAAGGCTTTCCAGGAGCCGTATGAGGTGAAAATCTCATGTACGGTTCTGTAATAGAGATGGGAACAGTAATGTTATCACCGACTAGGATTATCTAACAGTTTAAGTCCAGTTGATATAGTTGATGCGCAATCAAAATATGGTTTTTGGGGATGGAATTTGTGGCGTCAACCTATCGGTTTCATTGTTTTTCTAATTTCTTCACTAGCAGAATGTGAAAGATTACCTTTTGATTTACCAGAAGCAGAAGAAGAATTAGTAGCGGGTTATCAAACAGAATATTCGGGTATTCGATTTGGTTTATTTTACGTTGCTTCCTATTTAAACCTTTTAATTTCGTCATTATTTGTAACAGTTCTTTACTTGGGCGGTTCAAATATCTCTATTCCGTACATATTCGTTTCGGAGTTTTTTGAAATCCATAAAACATATGGAGTTTTTGGAACTACAATTGATCTCTTTATTACATTAGCTAAAACTTATTTTTTCTTATTTGTTTCTATCATAACAAGATGGTCTTTGCCTAGGCTAAGAATGGATCAATTATTAAATCTTGGATGGAAATTTCTTTTACCTATTTCTCTCGGTAATCTATTATTAACAACTTCGTCTCAATTGTTTTCACTGTAAAAGATTTATTTTCTATATCTATTCATAGCTTGTCTCAAATAAGAGAAAGAAATAAAACAAAAATATTCATAGAAATTTACGATATGTTCCTTATGGTAACTGGGTTCATGAATTATGGTCAACAAACAGTCCGAGCTGCAAGGTACATTGGTCAAAGTTTCATGATTATCTTATCTCACGCAAATCGTTTACCTGTAACTATTCAATATCCTTATGAAAAATTAATCACATCGGAACGTTTCCGCGGTCGAATCCATTTTGAATTTGATAAATGCATTGCTTGTGAAGTATGTGTTCGTGTATGTCCTATAGATTTACCCGTTGTTGATTGGAAACTGGAAACGGATATTCGAAAGAAACGATTGCTAAATTACAGTATTGATTTCGGAATCTGTATTTTTTGTGGTAACTGTATTGAGTATTGCCCAACAAATTGTTTATCAATGACTGAAGAATATGAACTTTCAACTTATGATCGTCACGAATTGAACTATAATCAAATTGCTTTGGGCCGTTTACCAATGTCAGTAATTGATGATTATACAATTCGAACAATTCAAATAAAAAAAGAGAATTTTTTATAATTAAAAATTAATTATTTTTATTCTTCTATTTTATTCTTCTAAAATAAATATAAAATAAAAAAGAAAATCAGAATAGTATAGAATATATATATAACTCTATAGATAATGATAATCTATATATAGATTCTATTATCTAGATTCTATAGAATCTATAAATAATCAAAATATAATAAAAAAAAAAATGAAAATTAATAATTTATGTTATATCTACTTTTCTATTTTTGTTTTAATATAGTTTCAAACTACTCTTTAGTATAAAGACTGGAATGACATTGATTATCTAACTGTAACTATATATCAATCAATTCAAACTCCTTAGGATTTTTTTTCAATGCAAAAAAAAAATTAAGTATATAAAAATTTTTTTCCTGGTCATATCAATACGGTCATGAAATTTCGATTTCTTTGTCTTTTTTTTACATATAATGGATTTGCCTGAAACGCTACACGATTTTCTTTTAGTCTTTCTGGGATCGGGTATTCTATTAGGAAGTCTAGGAGTAGTATTACTTACCAACCCTATTTTTTCTGCTTTTTCGTTGGGACTGGTTCTTGTTTGTATATCCTTATTATATATTTTATCAAACTCCCATTTTGTAGCTGCATCACAGCTACTTATTTACGTGGGAGCTATTAACATTTTAATCATATTTGCTGTGATGTTCATGAATAGTTCCGAATATTACCAAGATTTTAATCTTTGGACTGTTGGGGATGGAATTACTTTGATAGTTTGTACAAGTATTTTTGTTTCACTAATAACTATTATTCCAGATACTTCATGGTACGGAATTATTTGGACTACAAGACCAAATCAGATTATTGAGCAAGATTTGATAAGTACTAGTCAACAAATTGGAATTCATTTATCAACCGATTTTTTTCTTCCATTTGAACTAATTTCAATAATTCTTTTAGTTGCTTTGATAGGTGCAATTGTCGTAGCTCGCCAGTAAGAAATCTTTATAGAATTAGTAATATAAATCAAGATTTTATTTTTTTTTTTTTCAATTCTATGTTATGTATAAACTCTTTTTTTTTATTGCCGATATATTCTTTTGTTCCAGACTTGGTATATTCTTTAGTCAATTGAATCTGTTGAATTGTTGTTCATATTGAAATCAATCAAAATTAAGAAGGAGTTGGTCAATGATGCTCGAACATGTACTTGTTTTGAGTGCCTATTTATTTTCTATTGGTATCTATGGATTGATCACGAGCCGAAATATGGTGAGAGCCCTTATGTGTCTTGAACTTATACTGAATGCAGTTAATATAAATCTCGTAACTTTTTCTGATTTTTTTGATAATCGCCAATTAAAAGGAAATATTTTTTCAATTTTTGTTATAGCTATTGCAGCCGCTGAAGCAGCTATCGGACTGGCTATTGTTTCCGCAATTGCTCGTAACAGAAAATCAACCCGTATCAATCAATCGAATTTGTTGAATAAATAGCATTAATTAATCATCATTAATAAAAAAAATTCAATTCAAATAGTGAGTGTAATATTTATCAATTCAAATGAATATAGATTCTACACAACTTATGATCATGTTTGCATTGCCTAAATCATAAGAAATCAAAGTATCCTGGTCCTCTTCTATTCCTTCTTCTAAATTTATCTAGACATCTTTTTTGATTAACAATATTATAACAAATCATTGATTCATCTGGTATATAAATATATGATTCATTTACGAGTTTACTAGATCGATAATTTTCATTTTTTATGTTCAAAAATTACTATAGATACAATGTCACATTCAGTAAAGATTTATGATACATGTATAGGATGTACTCAATGTGTCCGAGCTTGTCCCACAGATGTATTAGAAATGATACCTTGGGATGGATGTAAAGCTAAGCAAATAGCTTCTGCCCCAAGAACAGAGGACTGTGTTGGTTGTAAGAGGTGTGAGTCCGCTTGTCCGACGGATTTCTTAAGTGTTCGAGTTTATTTAGGGCCTGAAACAACTCGAAGTATGGGTCTAGCTTATTGATACGTTTCAAAAAACACCACACGAATACGTTTTTTTTTACTGGCAAAAACCCGTGCTGAAAAAAATATTTTGTATTTTTTTTTGAGCACGGGCTTTTCTGGCCCAAGTGTATCTTATTTTTATGACGAATTATTTTCCTTGGTTAACAATAGTTGTAGTTTTCCCAATAGCCGCAGGTTCCTTAATTTTCTTATTCCCTCATAGGGGAAATAAGGTAATTAGGTGGTATAGCATTTGTATATGCTTAATCGATCTCCTTCTAACAACCTATGCATTTTGTTATCATTTCCAATTGGATGATCCACTAATTCAACTGACGGAGAATTATAAATGGATCAATTTTTTTGATTTTTACTGGAGATTGGGAATAGATGGACTCTCTATAGGACCCATTTTACTGACGGGATTTATAACTACTTTAGCCACTTTAGCGGCTCAGCCGGTTACTCGAGAATACCCATTATTCTATTTCCTGATGTTAGCAATGTATAGCGGTCAAATCGGACCATTTTCTTCTCGAGACATTTTACTTTTTTTCATCATGTGGGAATTTGAATTAATTCCCGTTTATCTACTTTTAGCCATGTGGGGGGGAAAGAAACGTTTGTATTCAGCTACAAAGTTTATTTTGTACACTGCAGGAGGTTCTATTTTTTTATTAATGGGAATTCTGGGTATCGGTTTATATGGTTCGAATGAACCAACATTAAATTTTGAAACATTAACTAATCAATCCTATCCCGTGGCGCTAGAAATAATATTATATATGGCATTTCTTATTGCTTTTGCTGTCAAATCGCCGATTATACCCTTACATACATGGTTACCAGATACCCACGGAGAGGCACATTACAGCACTTGTATGCTTTTAGCCGGAATCTTATTAAAAATGGGAGCATATGGGTTGGTTCGAATTAATATGGAATTATTTTCCCATGCTCATTCAATATTTTGCCCCTGGTTAATGATATTAGGTTCTATTCAAATAATCTATGCCGCTTCAACATCTTTTGGTCAACGTAATTTAAAAAAAAGAATAGCTTATTCTTCGGTATCTCATATGGGTTTCATAATTCTAGGAATTGGTTCTATAAGTGATACTGGGCTCAACGGGGCCATTTTACAAATAATATCTCATGGATTTATTGGCGCTGCGCTTTTTTTCTTGGCAGGAACTAGTTATGATAGACTACGTCTTCTTTATCTTGACGAAATGGGCGGAATGGCTATCCCAATGCCAAAAATATTCACGATTTTCACTATCTTATCAATGGCTTCTCTTGCATTGCCGGGCATGAGCGGTTTTGTTGCCGAATTGATAGTTTTTTTTGGAATAATTACTAGTCAAAAATATCTTTTCATGATGAAAATACTAATTACTTTTGTAACCGCAATTGGAATGATATTAACTCCTATTTATTTATTATCTATCTTACGGCAGATGTTCTATGGATACAAGTTTTTTAATACACCAAACTCTTATTTTTTTGATTCTGGGCCGAGAGAATTATTTATTTCGATTTCTATCCTTATCCCCGTAATAGGTATTGGTATTTATCCGGATTTCATTTTTTCATTCTCGGTTGACAAGGTTGAAGCTATTCTAGCTAATTTTTGATAGAGCATTTTGATGAATAAATGAATCAAAAAGAGAAAAAAACCTTATGAAAAAGAATATTTTTCTGTTAGATTCACTTCAAAAAATTGAAATTATAATCCAATATGTTTGTTGTTTGTGAGAACCCCTTGAATCATTACATTACTTGATTGAAAGGGTTCTCCACGATTTATGGAAAGTATATATTTATATGCTTTCCATATTTTTATTTCTCAGGTTCTTTACTCATTGAAATTTAATTAGATGTAAATGAACCATAACTATGTAGTCCTATTCCTAATAGATTGATCCCCAAATAACAGATCCAAATTATAAGAAATCCGATAGAGGCCACTATTGAAGAATTTACACCTTCCAATTTTTTATTTTTTCTAGTATGTAAATAAATCGCGAATATGGTCCAAGTAATAAAGGCCCAAGTTTCCTTTGGATCCCAATTCCAATAGGACCCCCATGCCTCGTTAGCCCATACTGCCCCTGAAAGAATACCTATCGTTAAAAACAGAAAACCCAAACTAATAATACGATAACCCCAACGATCCAATTGTTGAATAAATTGAGACCTATAATAATTTCGAGAAGAAGAAAAAGATGTTTTTCGTAAAACATTGTTTCTTTCATTCATATTCATGTATTTTATTTCGACAAAATCAACTGATTTATTTAAAAAATCCAAATTCTTGGTAAAAGCAAGAATTTGGATGGCTTCTTGAAACGTAATGACTAAAATAGCTACTGATAATAATGATCCACATAAAAGAGCTGCATAGCCCAATATCATCATACTTACGTGCATCATTAGCCAATGGGATTGTAGAGCGGGTACTAATATTACAGATTGATGCATTTTGGTTAAAAGACCCGAAGTCGCAAAGCCTTGGGTAAAAATAACACTTGGTGCGATTATTGTACTTAAAAGGTTTTTCTCCTTTTTAAAAAACGGAACCATATGAAAAATGGAAAAACCCCATGAAAGAAAGATTAGTGATTCATATAAATCACTAAATGGTAAATGGCCCGAAAAAAACCAACGAGTAATTAACAATCCCGTTACGCAGAAAAAAGTTATTATCATGGCTTTTTTGGACAAATCATATAATCCTACGATTTCATTGACTAATAAGGTTATCAAATGAATTGAAATAACAATTGATATGACGGAAAACGATATATGAGTTAATATATGCTCTAAAGTTGAAAATATCATATCTATAATGAAAATAAATATCTATAATGAAAATAAAAAAGGTATGAATACTAGGAATAGAAATAGGGAATTGAATTCATTATAGGACTTCTTCTTTTCAAATTTTAAAAAGATAAGATAGGATAGGATAGGATGCCATGCCGCTACTCGGACTCGAACCGAGATGCTCTAGCACTGCTTCCTAAGAGCAGCGTGTCTACCAATTTCACCATAGCGGCTTACTCGAAATCATAATAACCAACTCTTTAGTCAATCGTCGAGATTGAAAGAATCGTTTAAAGTGCACTATTTATTTAGTACATTTCTTTACGAAACATCTTAGTATCAATTGATAATAAGAAGTAAATTTAAAATTTGTATTTATTCGAATATCAAAAATATGAAAAAAGAATAATAGAAATTCATATAGAAATCAAAATGTTCTATTATTCTTTTTTTGCATTTCCAGTGTTCGTTTTCAAATTTAACACTACATTCAAAAAAATGAAAAAATTAGATTCTATATATTTCGAATCGATTCTATATAGAATCGATTCGAAATATATGTTCCATATTCTATACTAGTATAAAATGAGTATTAAAGAATACTCTTTGAATCGAGCTAATTTATATTATTCCAATCCAACATTTTTATTTGTTACAAAAAAAACTTTTTGATTTACCTGTAAAAATGGATTGAGCTAATGAAAAGGCTTTCAATGCTGTCCAATATCCTTTTTTTTTCCAAAAATTTTTACGAATATTTTTTTTTGATATAGAAGTGCGCTTTTTTGGAACTGCCATACAATTAGGATAGTTTTTTTATTACTCTAGTTCGATGTGAAAGACATTTGGTCTGTAAATGAAAACGAATTATTCTGTAATTAGCCGTATGTCTTATTTCTCTTATTTATCTTAATTCCCTCTTTCTTTTTTTATCTAAAGTAAAAACATTGACTATTATAAACCTTTTCAAAATATTTCATAGATAATAGATCTATATCTATGGATCTCTTTTTATTGTAATGTAAAAGAATCAATTAGTTCAAAAAGAAACTCATTTATATTGTTTTTATAATTGATATCAAAATAAACAAATGTTCTTCGTTTTGGTGTAATGATTTATACCCACCAACACTCTCACTCTATAGATGAAAATTTGGATTTTATTTATTATTATTTAATTTCATTATTTATTAATAGTCATTTTTCTTAATATATATATAAATGACTAACATCGTTATTTATATTCCTTATAATTAATATGACTTATTACTTAAAATAATAAGATTTTTTTTTTTATTTTCACTAGGAATTTGGTTATTGGCCGATTTTGACTTTGTACTTTCCAATATTGGAACGATTGTGCAAAGATTCAGAACAATTAAGAATATAAAATTCGATTTATTTATCCACTTTTTATTAACCGAACCCCTTTACAAAAGAGATAAAACAAATGAATAAGAAACAAAATTCATCAAGAATCCAAATATTTTTTATTCTTTATTTTTTTTATGGAATATATACATCAATATTCATGGATCATACCTTTCATCCCACTTCCAGTTCCTATTTTAATAGGGGTAGGACTTCTACTTTTTCCTACGGCAACAAAAAAGATTCGCCGTATGTGGGCTTTTCCTAGTATTTTATTGTTAACGATAGTTTTGATTTTTTCGATCGATCTATCTATTCATCAAATCGAGAATAGTTCGATCTATCAATATGTATGGTCTTGGACTATAAATAATGATCTTTCTTTAGAGTTTGGCTACTTGATTGATTCACTTACTTCTATAATGTCAATATTAATCACTACTGTTGGGATTCTGGTTCTAATTTATAGTGATAGTTACATGTCTCATGATCAAGGCTATTTGAGATTTTTTACTTATCTGAGTTTTTTTAATACTTCAATGTTAGGGTTAGTTACTAGTTCAAATTTAATACAAGTTTATATTTTTTGGGAATTGGTTGGAATGTGTTCTTATCTATTAATAGGTTTTTGGTTCACACGTCCTATTGCCGCAAATGCTTGTCAAAAAGCGTTTGTAACTAATCGTGTGGGTGATTTTGGTTTATTATTAGGAATTTTAGGTTTTTATTGGATAACGGGTAGTTTGGAATTTCGGGATTTATTTCAAATATTCAACAACTTAATTTATAAGAATGAGGTGAATCTTTTTTTTGTTACTTTGTGCGCCCTCTTCTTATTTTGCGGATCAGTTGCGAAATCTGCCCAATTCCCTCTTCATGTATGGTTACCAGATGCTATGGAAGGTCCTACTCCTATTTCCGCTCTTATCCACGCTGCTACTATGGTAGCAGCAGGAATTTTTCTTGTAGCTCGACTTCTTCCTCTTTTCATAGTTATACCCCCCGTAATGAGTGTAATAGCTTTGATAGGTATAATAACAGTAGTATTAGGAGCTACCTTAGCTATTGCTCAAAAAGATATTAAGAAAAATTTGGCCTATTCTACAATGTCTCAATTGGGTTATATGATGTTAGCTTTAGGTATGGGCTCTTATCGAGCCGCTTTATTTCATTTGATTACTCATGCTTATTCAAAAGCATTGTTATTTTTAGGATCTGGATCCATTATTCATTCAATGGAAGCTATTGTTGGATATTCTCCAGATAAAAGTCAAAATATGGTTCTTATGGGCGGTTTAACAAAACATGCCCCAATTACAAAAACCGCTTTTTTAATAGGTACACTTTCTCTTTGTGGTATTCCACCTTTTGCTTGTTTTTGGTCCAAGGATGAGATTCTAAACGATAGTTGGTTGTATTCACCAATTTTCGCAATAATAGCTTGTTCCACAGCAGGATTCACTGCATTTTATATGTTTCGAATCTATTTACTTGTTTTTGAAGGATATTTAAACGTTCATTTTCAAAATTTCAATGGAAAGAAAAATAGTTCTTTCTATTCAATATCTTTATGGGGCAAAGAAGAAAAAAAAAAATTAAAAAACAAAATTCATTTATTAGCTTTATTAACAACTAATAATAATGAAAGGACTTCTTTTTTTCGGAAGAGGACATATTCACATCGAATTAATCGAAATGTCAAAAGCATAAGACGTCTTTTTCTTGATAGTACCTATTTTGGTACTAAAAACATTCCGTTTTTTTATCCTCATGAATCAGACAATACTATGCTATTTTCTATGCTTGTATTAGTACTATTTACTTTCGTCGTCGGGTCCATAGGAATTTCTTTCAGCCAAGAACCAATAGATTTGGATATTTTATCTAAATTGTTAATTCCGTCTATAGACCTTTTACATCAAAATTCAAAGAATTCTGTGGATTGGTATGAATTTTTTACAAATGCAACTTTTTCGGTGAGTATAGCTTTTTTCGGAATATTTATAGCGTCTTTTTTATATAAACCAGTTTTTTCATCTTTACAAAATTTGAACTTATTTAATTTATTTCAAAAAAGTGTTCCTAAAAAAATTATTGCTGATAAAATCATCAATGTTATATATGATTGGTCATATAATCGTGGTTATATAGATGCTTTTTTTGAAGTATCTTTAATTGCGAGTGTAAGAAAGGTAGCTAAATTCAATTATTTTTTTGATAGACAAGTAATTGATGGAATTCCAAATGGAATTGGGATTTCCAGTTTTTTTATAGGAGAGGCTATCAAATATGTGGGGGGGGGACGAATTTCTTCGTATATTTTCTTTTTTGTATTAATCTTTTTAGTAATTTGTTATTCTTTATTTAGATAATAAAATTAGAGAATAATGTACTACTATTCAACCTAAATTGGGATTATCCGCTAAGAATTAAAGCTTCGGGTAGATCAAGAAAATAGTAGTATCAGCTGCAACAGGAGTATATTCTAAATTCTTTTCTCTTTTTTGTTTTAAAAGATTCGATTAGAAATTATTTTGTCTTTTTTTATCTAGATTGAATAGATTCATGCA